CCCATCGAATTATGCAGATTATTGCATTGTAATCACGGACAATGGCTTTGACGCTTCATTCGCAGCTAATCGTATCGCTGCCTCCGTTAGGGAGAAGGCCCATACACATCCATTACGATTAGCAGGTTTGGTAGGAAATCGAACATCTGAGAGAGATCTTATTGATAAATACGTGGAAGCTTGCCCGATGCCTGTGTTGGAGGTATTGCCCCTAATTGAAGATATACGAGTATCTAGAGTAAAAGGTAAAACCTTGTTTGAAATGGCTGAATCCCAACCCACTCTTAATTATGTTTGTGATTTCTATTTGAATATAGCGGATCAGATACTAGCCCAACCGGAGGGAATAGTACCGAAAGAGATTCCGGACCGAGAATTATTCAGTCTACTTTCTGATTTTTACCTAAATCCCAACGACAATAGGGAACGAATTGATATTCAAGATCCTTCGTTTGATTTTACTACGATTTAACACTATGATTTCGATTTCGAACACCAGGGTCGTGGTGCTTGGTACCAATCCCTCTCGATCAAGGAGATATTTATACATATGCCGATAGAGACAGTTGAAACTCCCACTTTCGAGTGTGAAACCGGTAATTATCACACTTTCTGTCCCATCAGTTGCGTGGCTTGGTTGTATCAGAAGATTGAGGATAGTTTCTTCCTAGTAATAGGTACGAAAACGTGCGGTTACTTCCTACAGAATGCTCTCGGAGTTATGATTTTTGCAGAACCCCGTTATGCAATGGCGGAATTGGAGGAGGGAGATATCTCGGCTAAATTAAACGATCACGAAGAATTGAGAAGGCTTTGTCTCCAAGTAAGAAAAGATAGAAATCCTAGTGTTATTGTATGGATCGGTACATGTACCACAGAAATAATCAAGATGGATTTGGAAGGTATAGCACCGAAACTGGAGACGGAGATCGGAATACCGATTGTGGTAGCGAGAGCGAATGGATTAGATTATGCCTTCACCCAAGGAGAAGACACTGTACTAGCTGCTATGACACATCGTTGTCCGGAGCATCGAATTTCGAGTGATAAAAAATGTGGGACCGAACGCAAATTATTGACTGATTCTCCGACGAGACAAACGGTGAGTAATTATTGGAAGAGTGGATCAAATAATCATCCTCCCTTAGTTCTTTCTGGATCGTTACCTTCAACTGTAGCTTCCCAACCTAATTTGGAATTGAAACGTCAGTCCATTCGAGTATCAGGGTGGCTTCCTGCTCAGAGATATACTGAACTTCCCTCATTAGGCGAGGGGGTTTACGTTTGTGGTGTGAATCCATTCCTGAGTCGTACAGCAACAACTCCAATGCGGCGTAGGAGATGCGAATTGATTGGAGCACCTTTCCCTATTGGACCTGATGGAACACGTGCTTGGATCGAAAAAATTTGTTCCGTCCTCGGCGTCAAACCCGAAGGTTTGGAAGAGAGGGAAAACCAAGTGTGGAATAATCTGAAAGATTATCTCGATTTATTGCGCGAAAAATCTGTCTCCTTTATGGGGGATAATCTATTGGAAGTATCTCTATCGAGATTTTTAATAAGATGCGGAATGGTCGTTTATGAAGTAGGTATTCCATACATGGATGAACGATATCAGGCTGGTGAATTGGCACTTTTGCGAGATACATGCAGTAGAATGTGTGTACCCATGCCGCGTATTGTGGAAAAACCGGACAATTATAATCAGATACAACGTATGCGTGAACTAGAACCTGATCTAGCCATTACAGGAATGGCTCATGCTAATCCACCAGAAGCAAGAGGTATTAATACGAAATGGTCAGTCGAATTCACCTTTGCCCAGATTCATGGGTTTACCAACGCAAAAGATTTACTCGAACTTGTTACCCGTCCCTTGCGACGCAACGATAGTTTGAGGAATCTGGGTTGGACGAACCTGTCCGTATGAACAAACTGTTCAATTTATTACAGTACCTACTATATTAGAATGAATCTGTCGATTGAAACGAAGCATAATATTATGTTCCTAATCAGAAGATATTCTCGCTATGATTAGGGAGGATCATTGATAAATCCCATAGGAAATGTTACTCTATCCGTGGAACCATTTAAGAAGCAGAATCAAATTTAATTGAACCGAATCGATGATTCTAGGTGGGTTATGATAACATTCGAAAGCTTTATATTGCTCTTTCCTCCGTTACAGGTTTCAGTACTAGCATGGATAAGTACGACAGTTCCGTTCGTACTATTTGGATTCTATTATGGATTTCCCACCACATTACCCATCGGTATTTCTCAGATTTTGTCCATAAGATCCTTCCTCTTGGAAGGGAGTCTTGGTGGTACAGTATCTGTAATTGGTTCGATGACGGGACAAATAATGATCTTTCTATCAATATACTGCCCGCCACTGTATACGATGCTGGTGAAACCTCATGCAGTAACTCTTTTGGTTCCACTGTATATGCTACTTTATTGGTATCGAACCAAAGATCCTTCTAAATCTAAGACTTTGCGTCCTATTCATTCAATAACTGACGCTAGAATTCGTAACATATTTATCGACGGTTTCATATTCCAACTGCTGAATCCTATCCTTCTACCAAGTCCTGCACTAGCAAGAATGGTGAACCTTTTTCGTTTCCGCCACAGTAACAATGTATTTTTCCCAATAAGCGGTATTCTAGGTTGGGCGGGGGGTCACATCTTATTTATCAATCTAGCCAAGATGCTCCTGATTCGTATGGAACGTGACTCACCCATACCCTATGTATTGATAAAGCGTCTTCTATATCGAACTTTTAGTATTATTATTTCGACTACTTTGTTACTGCACTTGGGTAGATCTCCAGTACCTCTTTTCACCAAGAAATTTACCGATGAAATTGTTTCACATAATCAGTCGCTTAAAAATTTGCAGGACGAATTATTATGGCTTCATAAACCATGGCCCACTTCTTTTTTCGATCAATACAGATGGAACCGACCGTTGCGATATATCGAGAATAGTAGGTTTAGCCGCAACGGTTTCGTGAAAGAACGAGTGTCTGAATATTTTTTCGACAAATGTCTAACCGATGGTAAACAGAGAGTATCTTTTACATCCCTACCCAGTCTATCCATATTTGGGAAACAATTAGAGAATTGTACCGATACCTCAGATGCATCTGCATCAGTATGCGATTATTCCAGGGAATGGATCGATACCGATAAAAAAGAGAGAAATGCTTTAAATAATGAGTTCGAGGATCGAATCGAATCTGTGGAGAATGGATCCACTGTTCAGGGAGCGATGGAAAAAAAGACTGGATTGTGTCATAATAAGAAGAAAATATTAGTCAAAGTTTACGACCCTTCTCTGAATGGGTTATCCCGTACGAAAGTACCAACTCCGAAATCACCCTGGCTTTTGTATGATCTGATGGATCCGAAAAAAAAATCTATGAACGATTACGCAAGGAGAGATTCGAAACGTATCAGAAATAGAATCAGGAATTGGATGTCTACTAAGTATCAAGGATTGGAGCGTGAGAAGTTTCCGCTACCTTGGGATCCAATACCTACGAGTGCCCAACAAAGGTTTATGTCTATTGTTAGAGAATCCGAAGATCCGAGGATTAAGGAAATATCGAATGGGATCGATTCCATTGGGGCGGGAACTCAGGAATTCCATACCACTTGGGAGCATGTATTCAAACTTCCTTTTCTGGAACAAGCTATATTTTTCAGTCATTCGGAACGAGAAGCTGAAGATTCAACTCCCCCCAATTCTCAGAATATATCTCCGAATATCTCTACCGAATCAAATGCTTCAACTAGATCAGAAGATGTTTATTTCTCTGCAAGAGAAACAGTATCTCTGACCTCTCGGATCGAAGAGATGCAGAAAAGACTGCCTCGATATAATTCGATATTGAGATTTAATCGAATCGATGCTGTGAATACGAATACCGATATTCGTCAGAGGAAGATGAAAAATTTGGGGTTTAGTCTCGCGAAAGCGAGGGTAAAAAGACGGATTGTGAAACGTTTCTCAAAACAGTCGGATTTTCGTCGTAGACTAGTGAAAGGTTCCATGCGTGCTAGGAGACGTAAAACTATAGTATGGAAAATGCTACAATCCGGAACGCATTCCCCTTTCTTTTTGAGGATGATGGAAATACCCACCCCCTTCCAATCTTATTCCGGTGTATCGGGTACAATCAAAAGCAAAAGGAATACCCCTGGTATTGAAGAGGAATCAATATCTCTACCTCCGAGGAGGGAAAGATCGAAGGCTGATCGTTTGGCAATAGCAGCTGGATTGGACTCTTCATTCGTTCAAAGCGGGAGAAGTATCCTATTGATTATCCAGTCAAATCTTAGGAAATATGTCGTACTACCCATACTAATAATGGGTAAGAGTATTGGTCGTATATTACTATTCCAACCCTCCGAATGGAATGAAGATTGGACAGAGTGGAATCGAGAAATACATATAAAATGTACTTATGACGGTGTTGAATTCTCTGACACACACTTACCCGGTCGCTGGTTCAGGGAGGGCCTTCAGATAAAGATTCTATATCCTTTTCGCCTAAAACCCTGGCATACTCATGGAGGAAGATATATTAATTCTTACGTAGATGAGGGGAAGGTACAGGAATATTTACCAGCTTCTGCAAAGCGAGGAAGAGTAAGTTTCGGTTATCTAACAATTTGGGGGTATCAAACCAATTTGCCTTTCGGTGATGTGAAGAAACAACCTTCTTTTTGGAAACCTATTGGTAAGGAATTGAAGAAGATATTGATAGAGAGTTTCTTGCCAAGAATCGCACGGATATTTGATGCATCTTTCAAAACTCCCAACAGGTTGGATGATATTTCGGGGATAGATACTAAATCCACTGAATCAGGGAATGATTTATCCAATAGTACCCGAACCACTAATCAATATTTAGAGGGTGGTGGAGTGGGTAATCTCGCGGTAGAGGTAGTATCGATTGGAATTGGACGTAGCAGTATATTGAATAAATTCAAAGATCAATCCGAACTGCAATTTGAAAAGATTCAAGATTTCGGTGATGACGTCGTAGCTTCGATAGCTGATGAAACTGAACGAATAGCTGAACAATCTCATCCTGAAAAAATGGAGAAACATCTGATACTGAAGGGGAATAATCTTAAATATTCCACCAACATCGGATTGGTATGGAAGAAACAATCAATTCGGATTCGGCAGAGATTATTTCAATTCCGTAGAATAGTCGCGGGATTGATTCAGGGATGGTCCCACTCAATAAATAGCTTATACAACAAGATATATCGGGATATTTCTCGACATTTCATTCTTTCCATTCGGTCTGGTGTACAGCTAATGGTAAAACTAACAAAAGATCTTTCCAGAATCTTTAGTGAGACGCATCAATCTTCAAATATTGCTAAGGATGGGCAATATCTTCGGGCTGATCATGATCGGAATGTATCACCGATTTCCCAAGCGTATGTATTTCATAGGTTACGGCACACGAGAAGTCGAATCGGGTTGGATTTATACTCCCTGGTGCGATACCCAGAGGGAAAAGATTGGAAATCATTCGGAAATGGTGGGCGGGTAATCCCAGAATCAGAATCGGGAGATCCTAAATGGAGCGGATGTAGCATCATCCACAGCCACCTCAAAGATTCGGAAGCGCAAGGACTTCCTGAAGAACCCAAAATTTTCAATGAGAAGGACTGGGATGGGTGGTTACACCGTCTCAACAGATACAATCCACACTCAAGGATATGGTATAGGATAACGCCGCAGGAGTGGAAGACTGGAGTTAATAAGCATTGGGATACAGAGCATAATTATCCCAATGAACGGAAAGAACATAACCTACGCGGAAGGGAGGAAGAATATTCTGCATATTCAGAAAATTCTCCATTGAAACGACAGGTAAGTAATATAAGTAAACGCCATAGGTTTAACGATCCAGCATATAATTTCATTGATTCCACGGTGAATTTTGATACGAAGGAGTCGCCGATGCGACAATACGAGAAAGAGGAAGGGATTCTTTCTAATAGTCACATTCGAAGAATATGTAAATACTATACCTTTAGTGAGAGAAAGAGTAATATCTTGCAGTTTCGACCAGATAGTAATATTGATTTCGATTTAATGCTATGGTTGGTTCCGGATCTCACAGAGACAAAAAATGTGTATGCAACCGAATCTGTGCTCATACCTAAAGCTTCTATTCTACAAGGGAGAAGCCGTTCCTCTATGAAGGGTAAATTGGGGATAAATTCCCGGTACGAGGGTCAGGAGATGGAATCGGAAGAACTACTTCTGAAGGAAAGAGAGAGTCATTACCATATTTTCCAATGGAGATGGAAATCTAAGGCATTGGAAAAAGGGATGCAACGGATAAAAAATCTAGCATCTATTTCGAGTGTGATGGAAAATGAAGAGAATATTACTGCATTTTGTGATAAGATGGGTATAGATGCAGATTCATCGAAGAGATTTTTCACTGAGGCTAAGCACGAATTCCTGAACCAATTCCTAACTGTTTCGGCACACCGTTTACCGCGGGTGTTAGATGACCAGATGCTGATGTACAAAATGGTGAGTACTTTGCTGAAATTTAGGAATAGGTTTAAGGGAAGAATAGATGCAGACGTATCCAGTCAGTGCATACCGTGTTTGATGACTATTAATAATAATGGAGAGAGGGCTTTTTCCGATCCGTACAATCTCGAAGATCTTTCGCTTCCGGGACGCCGTCGAGAACTACGGGTTCTAAGACCTCTGATGCTGGAGAAACAACATGCGGATCCTGATCAGTGGGTTAGAGAAACGGATAAATACCGAGAATTCAACCCCTCAGATCGAACCCGTATTATTAAACGTTTTCTCTGGCCCATCCATCGATTGGAAGATTTAGCTTGCACGAATAGATTTTGGTTCGGTGCAAATAATGGGAGTCGATTCACCATGCTGAGGATTCGCATGCATCCCCTGAATTGAATTGGGGATGGGGGAAGGGAATAGGGACTGTTTGGTCGAAATTGATGAACCATTACCTTTCCGATTAGTTGGAAAAGGAATAGTTCATCAATATTGCGGTATTGATCAGTGGGTAATCATTCCAAAAATTTATCGCGATCGTACCAATAATAGAATCTCGTACTATCTCACTGAGGAGCAATTATTTCTATGGGTAGAAAAATACCCTCCCAGTCGTCGTTAATTTATGATAAAGGATCTATTGAGTTTCAGATATATCATCTAACGAATCGAGTCTTGAGACTCACGCTTCATTTAAAACAACATCACAAAGACTATTCGTCCCAAAGAGGGTTGCGTAAAATACTGGGAAAACGCAAACGACTCTTAACTCATCTGGCTAAGAAAGATACAATTCGTTATGAAAATTCGATTGGTCGATTAGGTATTCGCGTATCGGGAACCTGTTGATCCAATCCATGAATATTGAAATATAGTCACCCATCAGGTTTTTCTACCGATCCTAATAGGGGTTGGGTATCTATGGATAGGTTTGTGGAATCATAGGGAGAAGTAATAACGTATGACCGTGCCTACTACGAAGAAAGACCCCATGATAGTGAGTATGGGTCCCCATCATCCATCAATGCATGGTGTTCTTAGACTTATTGTTACCCTGGATGGTGAAAATGTTATCGATTGTGAACCCGTATTGGGTTATTTACACAGAGGAATGGAAAGAATTGCCGAGAGTAGAACAATTATACAATACCTACCCTATGTAACACGATGGGATTATTTAGCTACTATGTTCGCGGAAGCAATAACAGTAAACGCACCAGAAAGATTGGCCAATATTCGAATACCTAGAAGAGCCAGTTATATAAGAGTGATTATGCTAGAATTGAGTCGCATAGCTTCCCACCTGTTATGGCTCGGACCCTTCATGGCTGATATTGGTGCACAAACTCCTTTCTTTTACATATTCAGAGAAAGAGAGATGGTATATGATCTATTTGAAGCTGCTACGGGTATGCGGATGATGCATAATTATTTCCGCATCGGTGGAGTAGCTGCGGACCTACCTTATGGTTGGGTGGATAAATGTCCAGATTTCTGCGATTATTTCCCGCCAAAGATTGATGAGTATGAGAGGCTTATCACGAATAATCCAATATTCCTGGAACGAGTGGAAAAGATAGGTGTTATTAGTAGGGAAGAGGCAATAAATTGGGGTTCATCAGGACCTATGTTACGAGCTTCAGGAGTTCAATGGGATCCTCGTAGAGTGGATCATTACGAATGTTACGATGAATTGGATTGGCAAATCCAATGGCAAGAAGAGGGAGATTCATTAGCTCGTTATTCGGTACGAATCGGAGAGATGAGAGAATCCGTGAAAATTGTTCAACAAGCTCTAGAAGCTCTTCCGGGGGGTCCGTATGAAAATTCAGAGGCTCGACGACCCAATGAAAAGAAAGATTCGGAATGGAATGATTTTGATTATCGATTCGTCGGTAAGAAATCCTCTCCTACTTTCAAGTTGCCTAAACAGGAATATTATGTAAGAGTGGAAGCTCCTAAAGGGGAATTAGGAATCTTTCTAATTGGCGACGATAGTGTCTTTCCCTGGAGATGGAAAATTCGTCCACCTGGTTTTATCAATTTGCAAATACTTCCTCAATTAGTGAAGGGTATGAAATTAGCAGATATTATGCCAATATTGGGCAGTATAGATATTATTATGGGAGAGGTTGATCGTTGAAACGATAATTGATGCAACGGATTCTGAAGAACGAATTGTCGGTTTATTCCATTCATTGGGATTTTCAAAACATTCTCTCGATTCCATTTGGATCCTAGTATCTATCCTGACCCTACTATTAGGAGTTACGATAGGAGTATTAGTGATTGTGTGGCTCGAGCGGAAGATATCGGCGGGGATACAACAGCGTATCGGACCCGAATACGCCGGTCCTTTGGGAATTATTCAGGCTTTAGCGGATGGTATAAAGCTACTGCTGAAAGAAGATATCATTCCAGCTGGGGGGGATACTTGGTTATTCAATACCGGACCAGCCGTGGTAGTTACACCCATTTTTTTAAGCTTTTTGGTAGTACCATTTGGAAAACATATTATTCTAACCGATTTGGGTATAGGTATTTTTTTTTGGGTCGCTGTTTCAAGTATTGCTCCCCTCGGTCTTCTTATGGCAGGGTATGGATCGAATAATAAATATTCTTTCCTGGGTGGTCTTCGAGCTGCTGCTCAATCTACCAGTTACGAAATTCCCTTAGCTCTATGTGTATTATCCATATCTCTACGTGCGATTCGTTATGAGGAATGTTTTCACCTTCCGGGGAAAACCATTCATTGGGTAATAGGTCAATATCTCTGGGAGAATTATTTTATTAACCCTATACCCCCTCAACCAGATAACTGGATAGTCATATGGGTGAGATCGAACAGCTGACTGCAGTAATAGGATCAAGTCCCATCCTCTGTGTGCGAGAGTGAAAGCATGCACAACCAGCGAAGCTGTGTGCCCTGGGTGTAGAAGATTATTTATCAAAGCCTGGCAGCGGGTGCAAAGGATGTATATGGATTTATCGATCCCATATCTGAAATCTAGCAAGGGTGGATGGTTAGGAGCACGAAGATACGCGAAAGATTGGTGGAAAAGATACATAAATATCTCACCCGAGGTTTTCAAATAATTGGATAGGGACTTGGCACTGGTAGAGGTGACTGAGTAGTACTTCCCTAGAACCCCAATCTTAAGTATATCCCTATCTACTAAAACAATGACTATCCGGAACGAAGCAATCCTTTCAACAGTTCTCAACCTTCGGGGAGTAGAGACTATTCTCCCTGGTAGGGATTAGTCCCAGCAAATGCTGCAGAACTTTACCGATATGCATAATATCTTACGGGCGAAAAGTATCTTCGGAGGAGTTTGAATCTGTACCTGATAAAGAACCGGAAAGGCTGAGATAGATTCGGAAGCTTCTTATTCTTCATAGCTGACGGAATCTCGTTGGTTAGTCGTAATATACTTTTACAATCATTTCCATGTGTATCTAGTACGAAATTATTACTCTCAATAACCACCGAGGAGCCGTATGAAGTTAAAGCTTCATGTACGGTTTTGAAATAGAGATGGGAACATCATTGTTTCCATCGACTATATTTATCTAATAGTTTAAGTACAGTTGATACGGTTGAGGCACAGTCCAAATACGGCATTTTGGGATGGAATTTGTGGCGCCAACCTATAGGTTTCATCGTCTTTCTTATCTCTTCCCTAGCGGAATGTGAAAGATTGCCCTTCGATTTACCGGAAGCGGAAGAAGAATTGGTAGCAGGTTATCAGACCGAGTACTCAGGTATAAAATTTGGCTTATTCTACGTTGGTTCCTATTTGAATCTATTAGTTTCTTCATTATTTGTAACAGTTCTTTACTTAGGCGGATGGGATCTCCCGCTTTCATTGCCGCCAATCCTCGATCATATTACTTGGGGTTTCAATAATGGGACTTCCGAAGTACTCAATATTGTAATAGGTGTTATTATTACATCAGCCAAAGCCTTTTCCTTCACATCCGTTTCCATTATGGCAAGGTGGACATTACCTAGAGTACGGATGGATCAATTATTAGATCTCGGTTGGAAATTCCTTTTACCCGTTGCTCTGGGTAATCTATTGCTGACGGCTTCGTTCCAACTTTTATTATTGGAATGATCTATTCATTATAAAGCTATGCCCTGAATCGTTCGATTATACATTCCCCAGATTGGGGGAGAAACTAGAATTAGTTCCGAGGATATTGCCATATGTTCCCCATGGTGGATGGGCTCCAAAATTACGGCCAACAAGCAGTACAAGCTGCAAGATACATTGGTCAGGGTTTTATGGTTACCTCGGATCACATGAATCGTTTACCCACGACTGTTCAATACCCTTACGAGAAACTGATCCCATCGGAACGATTTCGTGGACGGATTCACTCTGAATTTGACAAATGCATTGCCTGCGAAGTATGTGTCCGCGTGTGTCCGATTAATCCACCTGCTGTAGATTGGGAGTTAGGGAAGAGCGTAAGGAAGAAACAATTAAAAAGTTACAGTATCGATTTTGGAGTTTGTATATTCCGTGGAAATTGTGTCGAATATTGTCCCACGAATTGTTTGTCCATGACCGAGGAGTATGAACTTTCAGCTTATGACCGTCACGAATTAAATCATGATCAAACTGCTCCGGGACGTTTACCTGTATCAGTGGTTCGGGATCCAACAATTCAAACTATTCCGAGTTTAGTTTCTTTGTCTAAGGGTTTTACGGGAGGACATCCCAGTTCGAGAAGCGTTACCAATTCCACGAATTAGTATGAGACTTAGGAATAGGACGACTCCTCGACCCACTCTCTTGACAGAATCACCGATTGAATAGTAATAGGTTTTTGTAGATAGAGATATTTCTACTCGATAGAAATATTTCTATCCGCTGGAGAAAGGAGCAGAAAGTGATAGAAAATCCGTTTCGATCAATAAAATTATGATATAGGAAAGATATTTAAATCATTGCGAATAATGGATTTCTCTGAATCAATCCATAGGATCCTTTTGGTAATTGTAGAATCAGGTATCGTATTAGGAAGTTCGGGAGTGGTATTACCTACCAATATAGTCCATTCTGCCTTCTTGTTAGGACTCGTCTTTATTTGTATATCCCTCTTATATCTTGCACTGAATGCAGATTTTGTAGCCGCTGCACAAGTGCCAGTTTATGTAGGAGCTGCAAATGTTTCGATCGTCTTCGCTGTGATGCTAATCAATAAGTCACAGGACGAAGAGAATGTATCTTCGTACCGAAATGCGGGAGACAATATCACCTTATCAGTCTGTACAAGTCTTTTCTCGCTATTGATCGTAATGATTTTGAACACACCATGGTCCGGTATTTACTTGATCAAACGATCGGATGAGGTTGTGGAACAAGTTCCAACGAACAGTATTCAACTCATTGGGTTTCAATTATTAACCGATTCTTTGCTTCCGTTTGAGCTTCTTTCCATACTTCTTCTAGTTGCTCTAGTAGGAGCTATTGATATAGCTCGTCGAGATGGAACGGTTGGGGTACCAGATGATGAAATTTCACGATCCAAATAGAATTCCTACCCATTCTGAGTGGTACGAGATTTTAGGATTCGATGGATTAGGTTTCTAAGGAGTTAATCACTCATGCTCGAACATGTACTTATTCTAGGTGCTTATTCATTCCGTGTCGGATTCTACGGATTAATCACAAGCCGAAACATGGTTAGAGCACTTATGTGTCTCGAATTAATCCTCAATGCAGTCAATATCAATCTCGTAACATTCTCCAATTACTCTGACACTCAACGGATAAAGGGAGATATCTTCTCCGTTTTCATCGTAGCCGTTGCAGCTGCGGAAGCAGCCATTGGATTAGGTATTGTTTTGGCCATACATCGTAATCGAAGATCGACTCGTATTGATCAATCCAATCTGTTAAAATGGTGATTAATAGTGGTTCGATTCTGAATGGATAACCATGAAATTATATGCTCGTTCCATTTGTATTACCCCCCTATTCAATCCCTGCTTCATTTTCTCCCAATAATGGGGAGAAAATAATCTACTCGCACCCCAACTTATACTGGATCTTTATCCCCATCACCGTATGATGAGTAATAATCCATTCCGAATTCCAGGTATTTACAAAGTTAGAAATCCTTTCACTTGATTAAAATTATGAGATACAGAATCAATTGGAGCAAATAAAATCGATGGCACATTCAGTAAAAATTTATGATACATGCATTGGTTGTACCCAATGCGTAAGAGCTTGTCCTACAGATGTCTCAGAAACGATACCGTGGGATGGATGTAAAGCTAATCAAATTGCTTCTGCTCCTAGAACGGAGGACTGTGTAGGTTGTAAAAGATGCGAATCTGCTTGCCCAACGGACTTTTCGAGTGTACGTGTTTATCTGGGACCTGAAACAACTCGCAGTATGGGTCTGGCTTACTAGCTGCTTTCCAATAGTAAAAGGTTATTGAATTAGTTTCGTCTCACATCGATTGAAAAGGCCCATACTTAATAAATCGAGTATGGGTTCTTGTATTGAAAGTATCCCCACATCTATCACGAGCAACTTACCCTGGCTGACAATAATTGTTCTTCCACCTATACTTGCAGGCCTATTAATACCATTGCTTCCATATGGGGGCAATAGAATCGTTCGATGGTATACCCTAGGCGTCTGTGTATTAGAATTTCTTACAATAACTTATACCCTTCATTGCCAGTTCCACATCAGCGATGAATCGATCCAATTGAAGGAAGATTATAATTGGATCAGCACCATCGATTTTCACTGGAGATTGGGAGTTGATGGACTATCCACGGGGCTTATTTTACTAACAGGATTTGTTACCACTTTAGCAGTTCTAGCAGCTTGGCCGGTTACACGAAATCCGCGCTTATTTTATTTCTCGATGCTGGCAATGTATAGTGGTCAGATAGGATTATTTGCTTCCCGAGATCTTTCACTTTTCTTCTTCATGTGGGAATTGGAACTAATTCCTGTTCATTTACTCCTACTCGTGCGGGGCGGTAAAAGACGTATATATTCAGCCACAAAGTTTATTTTGTACACCGCAGGCGGTTCCATATTTATCTTGCTGGGATCCCTGACAATGGGTCTTTATGGATCTCATGGACCCTCATTTGATCTTCGAATATTGACTAATAAATCGTATCCCATAGAATTGGAGATAATACTCTATCTAGGTTTCCTGATAGCCTATGCTGTGAAATTACCAATATCTCCCTTTCATACCTGGTTACCAGATACTCATGGAGAGGCACATTATAGTACATGTATGCTTTCAGCGGGAATTCTTTTAAAAATGGGGGGGTATGGTTTGATCCGGATTAATATGGAATTGTTACCCCACGCTCATTCCATCTTTCCACCATGGTTGGTAGCAATAGGAGCGATTCAGATTGTTTACGCATCCCTAATTTCCTTCAGTCAACGTAATCTGAAAAGAAGGATAGCTTATTCATCAGTTTCTCATATGGGTTTTGTGATCATTGGAATTGGTTCCATAACCAATATGGGCCTTAACGGGGCCATATTACAGATGATTTCTCACGGATTGATCGGTGCAGCACTATTTTTCTTAGCAGGAACAGGTTATGATAGAACACGTACTCTCCTACTCGATCAACTGGGAGGATTAGCTACACCGACGCCTAAACTATTCACTATGTTTAGTGCCTTTTCATTGGCATCTCTCGCATTACCGGGCATGAGTGGTTTCGTGGCGGAATTAATGGTATTTCTAGGAGTAATTACCAACCAAGATTATTCTTCCACTTTCAGGGGAACTGTTGTAATAATAGGAGCGATTGGAACAATACTAACCCCTATCTATCTGTTATCCATGCTACGCCAAATGTTTTATGGGTATAGAATCTCCAACCTTCTGGTGCCACATTTAACAGATTCTGGACCGCGAGAAATTTTTACTTTAGTCTGTCTTCTACTACCAATAGTTGGTATTGGTTTTTATCCCAATTTAGTGTTATCTTTATGGAATAGCAAAGTGGAATCCATTACATTCCGATACCATTGATGCAAGCACAGTATTATTTCACAGTACCGTGCGAATGGATTATACGTCCCTATACCAGTTCATACCCTTCGTGTAAATTCGTTCATTGTGAAGATATGGATATAATATTAACTCGTTTCCGGCAGATGGAATGATGGTGAATAATACTCATACCGGGGGATCGTATTGTGTAAACCTCACTCATGAGGTCATATTACTCGATCGGTCGGAACCGATTCTACACCATCCGCGCGAGATAGATAAAGGAAAAAATGTAATTTATGGTACCAACTGAACAATCGATTCAAATTAGCCAACCATAACTATGCAAACCTATTCCCAACGGATTGACTCCTAAATAACGGATCCAAACTGGTGAAAATCCCAGAGCAGCTACAATTGCAGATCCTTCCCTCCGCCAACCCTTGGTCATCCTAGTATGTGAATGAATTGCGTATATGAGCCATGTAATGAATGCCCAAGTCTCTTTGGGATCCCAACTCCGATAGGATCCCCATGCTTCATTAGCCCATACCGCTCCGGAGAGAATACCGATAGTTAGGAGAGGGAAACCCAAGCCGATAATGCGATAACTCCAGTGATCTAATTGTTGAATCGAATCCGCTTTATGAAGATTTACGGATAACAGATAGAAAAAGTTTCTCGAACAATCACCCAGTCGCGTGTACGAGTAGCAATTCTTACCGGGTAAGAAGGCCCAGGTGGAAGAATTGTTAGATACAGAAGGATCCGGAGATGTTTCGGATACAGCTACTGATAAAGCTATTGCTAATAGGGATCCACACAGAATGGTTGCGTAACTCAATAGCATCATACTCACATGCATCATTAACCAATGAGATTGCGAAGCAGGTACTAACATTGTAGATTGTTGCATTTCTTTGGGAAGACCTAAAGTAGCAAAACCATGAGTCGGCATAGCACTTGGTGCAGTAATTGCACCTAACCAATCATTCTGATCTCTGCGATCTAGTAATAGATTCATCGAGGATAGACTCCAGGAGAGAAACATGGAGGATTCATACAAATTACTCAATGGTAAGTGTTTGGAATAGGACCAACGAATCATCAAAGATGCTGTTACACAGGCGAGAGCAATTGCCATACTCCCCTTGCCCAAACTACTCAGATTTCTGCTCTTATATACCAGATTTCCCCAATAGAATAGAGTACCGAGTAAAAGAGAAGGAAAAGATATATGAACGAGTATATGTTCTATGGTAGTATATATCATAATGCATCAATCCACCCGCGTTAAGACGATCGTATGAATATTGGGAAGGGACTATCGAGAGAGATAATACCATATTCTTCTGTGGGATGAGGATACTCCTTCCACCCCAAGCTCGGAGTATCAGTATTTGAATGAAATATTCATGAATAACATGCCGCTACTCGGATTCGAACCGAGATGCAATAGCACTGCTTCCTAAGAGCAGCGTGTCTACCAGTTTCACCATAGCGGCTCTCAGAGATAATGGTAGCATAGTCCATGGTATATCGTCAATCTATTCTTACCTATTACCACAGAGCAGTTTGATGTGTGTGCATTGGTTGGGCAGTATCGCCCGGAAAGTGAAAGGGTTTCTAGAAATGCTTCCTTCCCTCGGAACGGAATATAGCGCAGCTCGGTAGCGTGCCATCTTGGGGTGATGGAGGCCGCAGGTTCAAATCCTGCTATTCCGAGAGGGTTTAATAATACCATTCGGTTCGATTGGAGCAATGGGTGAAAAACTATCGAATCACTTGATTCTGGTATTATTGAACATGGACGAGTAGTAATAAAGCTCCGTTGGAATTACAATGTAATATTTTCTCCAAGGACTGAACCGGATGGTTAAATCCCTAGAGAAAAGGGGATGCTCAAATTTTTACGTTCCGAATGATTCCCGGATACTCACCCTATCCCACTACCATTTGTACCACGTGCCAAATGGATGAAAACTGAATATATCCCGACGGTGTAAATTTGGACGCACTGTATCGATCGAACCCACTGAAGGAACAAAAAAGTGAAGATATTTACTTATTCCCATCGTTCGTGACAAAGTGAGGGAAAGGATAAGATGGTAAAAAAAATCCCTGAATGGGCCGATTATATCGATTATCTCGGCAATCACCGATGGGTAGTAAAAAGTAGCATACTCACTCGTATCCTATTCGGGAGGGAAGGATCATCCGAGTAACCAGAGCACCTTACTTGGATGAGTCGGAAGGTTTATTGTTCGTTGCATAGTAGAAACTCTTCGACCGGCCAGTCAGAATAGATTGAGCCAGAGAAAAAGCTTTTGATGCGATTCCATCGGTTTTCTCTCTCCAAACATTCCTACGAATTTTCTTCTTCGATTTGGAAGTACGTTTCTTTGGAACTGCCATACTGAATAAGCCCTCCGATCCCATTGGTGGGATGATACATACTCGTGCTAATGCCTAAATCGATGCAGTTTCATGATCGAAAAGTAAGTGGAAGGGGAGGATAAGAAGGAGGAATATGAGGATGTTAGCGTGGTAAAACTATTCAAAAATTTTCGACTCAAAAGTTTAGGTTCGATCCCTTATCGATAGAATTCCTCCCCATCCAAACAGATCGAATCAACTACGAATCGAACTAAATCTTGCCGATACCCCAACTTACGTCGCATTTTCTTCTTGGAATGCATCTTATAAATTGTTATTTTCCTACCATGACAAGGTTGCAAAATTCTACCTTTGACAGTTGCACCTTCTAACCAGGGATGCCCGGAGTTGGTAGCGGATTCGTGACGAATCAGAAGGACTCGATGGATTGATATCTCAACGTTCGGATCTAACGTCCCAGGTTTCAACGGTGCGAAGTGACAAACATCATAGAACCTACCCGGTTCCACTCGGAGTTGCTTACCTCCAGTTTCAATTATTGCGTATGTACTCATTCCTAAACTCCTTCGGGTGGGAAGATTATGTATAATCCCCCTGACCAGATTAGTCTCAATCTTAATAGTTGGATTTTGAGAAGTATCCCGGATAGGTTCCATCTCTGTCAAGTTCCGATACGAATATTTCCCAATAATATGATATGGTAACGTAAAGTACCATCCATGAGTATGATGTATAATTGATTCATTCAGTGGGGATTGATATATATATCGATCATTCATAATTGGTTCATCCCGCACCGGGGATAAGTAATTCTATCAGTTACCATCCTGTACCATCTAATGATTGGGGATTCGTATCTAATAAAACCTTTATTTCAATGCTTTTATGGAATCATTATACAAACACGTTCGGATTGTACCTTTATGTCCATTTGTAGCTTCTGTTCCAACCGGATCAAGTTTATTCTTCTCTCCGGAAGCCACTAAGAGTCTTCGTCGTATATGCGCTATTCTTAGTACTTTCTCGCTAGGTATATCCACGGTTATATCCTTAAATATTTTCCGGCAACTAATAAGTGGTAGTCCCATTCACCAAAGCTCATGGTCTTGGATTCCCTACAAGGATCTTTCCCTGGAAGTAGGTTTTTCGATTGATCCGCTTACTTCCATTATGCTGATACTAGTCACTACCGTAGGGGTTTTGGTTACGATTTACAGTGACAGCTACATGTCCCACGATCAAGGCTATGTGAGGTTTTTCGTCTATCTCAGTCTCTTTACCGCCTCTATGCCAGGATTAGTTATTAGTCCTAATTTGATACAGATACATATCCTCTGGGAATTAGTGGGAATGTGTTCTTATCTACCAATAGGTTTCTGGTTTACCCGTCCCGGTGCAGCAAATGCTTGTCAGAAGGCTTTCACAACAAATCGTATAGGAGATTTTGGATTATTATTAGGTATACTAGGTATTTATTGGGCAACGGGTAGTTTCGAAATTTACGATCTATCCGAACGATTTAATGAGTTAATTGCCAAGAATGAGATTAACTTATTATTCGCTAATACGTGCGCTATTTTGCTATTTTTAGGACCAGTAGCTAAATCTGCACAATTTCCACTCCACGTATGGTTACCCGATGCGATGGAGGGACCCACTCCCGTCTCAGCCCTTATCCATGCCGCCACTATGGTAGCAGCAGGTATTTTTCTGGTAGCTAGGATGTTTCATTTATTTGAAGCTCTACCTCTTACGATGGATTTCATTTCTTGGGTAGGTGCAATAACAGCTCTTCTAGGGGCTACTATAGCTATTGCTCAGAAGGATCTTAAGAAGGTTTTAGCTTACTCCACCATGTCTCAGTTAGGATATATGATGCTAGCTCTAGGTATTGGTTCTTACCGATCCGCTTTATCCCACCTCATTACACATGCTTTTTCTAAAGCTTCGTTGTTTCTCGGATCTGGTTCAGTGATTCACTCGATGGAACCTATTGTTGGATATTCACCTGATAAATGCCAGGATATGACTTTTATGGGTGGTCTACGGGCGTATATGCCGATTACCGGAATAACCTCCTCACTAGGTACACTTTCTCTCTGTGGTATTCCACCGTTTGCTTGCTTCTGGTCTAAGGATGAGATTCTCGCGGATAGTTGGTCATACTCTTTCACTTTCGGAATAATAGCATGGTTTACAGCAGGATCAACCGCGTTTTATACGTTCCGTATCTATCTCCTCACCTTTGAGGGAGATTTACGCGCCGCCGCATCTGCAAATATTAGTACGGATGCTTCCCCTTCACCCTATGATTCAATCCATTCGACTAACGGTGATAGGATAGACATCGCTCCACAACTCTTACGGGATAAGATTATCCCGAATGAATCACTCGGTGGTATGAAAAATTATAGTTCCCCCTACTCTTTCGGAAGTGATTCTGCATTTCCCAAAGAATCGGACTCTTCGATGCTATTGCCTTTGATTCTATTAGCAATACCCACCTTGCTCGTTGGGTTTATAGGGTCCCCTTTCTCTCGAGGAGAAAACGGTTATGATTTATTGTCCGATCGGCTCGATCCATTTCCAGATTCTCCCACCAGAACTAGTTTCGAGGACTGGTTAGATTTCGCTGCAAATTCGGTTCCTTCAATTGCTGTGGCATTACCGGGAGTAGTAACCTCTTTCATCTCGTACGGACCCTTATCATGGAGCTCACGGGAAAAGGTTAATCCCGGAGCAGATGGAATTCCAGACCACTTCCCAAATTTCATTCATGATTGGTCGTACTATCGGGGTTATATAGACGGTTTCTACGACCTAATCTTCATCAAAGGTACGCGTATCTCGGCTAAACTCATGTATCTATTTGACCAATGGGTCATTGATGGAATTGTTAATGCAATTGGTATTTTGAGTTTTTCTGGAGGGGAAGGTACAAGATACGGTGGAGGGGGTCGAATACCCTTTTATATCACCGTATTGATTATCGGTCTCGTATTACTATTAATC